AATAATTGGAACGGTTGTCTCGAACTGCTTCATAGCATTATCGATTAGAAATGCATTTTCTAGCATTTGACTCCGCACCACCAAAGTATTTAGTCGCCCCCTGGAAAGATAGCCCAGAAAGTCAATATAATCTTTGTATAAGTGGTTTATATGAATCCTTCCGGGTTGAGACCACACGTGAAAATGCCATTGCCATAAATTGACAAGGTAATATTTCCATTTATTCATCAGAAGAGGCATATCTTTTGAAGCCAGAACGGATTTTCCTTGATATCTAACATAATGCATGATAGGATGCTTGAACAACCATAAGTTGTCCTGAAAATCATTAACAAAGACTTGGACAAGATCTTCTACTTTTCCATAAAAAGAAATTCGCTCAAAAAGGAGTCCTGAAGATGTTGATCGTAAATGAGAAGATTGGTTACGGATAAAAAAGAAGATTGATTCATATTCATATACATGAGAATTATATAGGAACAAGAAAAATCTTGGATTACTTGTTGAAAAAATGGAATTTGATTTCTTTGGAGTAATAAGACTATTCCAATTAAAATACTCATGAAGAAAGAATCGCAATAAATGTAAAGAAGAGGCATCTTTTACCCAATAGCGAAAGGTTCGAACCAAGATTTCCGGGCGAATGGGGTAGGGTATTAGTACATCTAAGACATAGTGTAAATGTGAGAAATTGTTCTCGAAAAAAGGAAATATTGAATGAATTGATTGGAAATTATGAGATTTCGCCATTTCTTTTTCTTTCCCTTCTAAGAAAGCTACTAATCGTAGGGAAAATGGAATTTCCACAATGACTGAAAATCCCTCCGATATCATTTGCGAATAAAATTTATTGTTGTGTCCAATAAATTGATTTGGATTAGAATCCTTAGCATAAATACTCAAATGAATCCGTTGATACATCCGACTAATTAAACGTTTCACACTGAGTGAACTAGATTTATTGTCATAACCCCCATTTTCCAACGGAATCGTCGATCTATTTAAACCGTGATCATGAGCAAGTGCATAAATATACTCTCGAAAAAGAAGTGGGTATAGGAAGTTGTGTTGCTGAGATCTATCTAGTTCTAAATGGATTTGATATTCTTTCATTTGAAATTAGATTGCAACAAAAGGAAGGTAAGGTATTTATTGGATTATCAAATGATACATTGGGTTATCAAATGATACATAGTGCGATACAGTCAAAACAAAGTATTGTAGTAAAAAAAAAAAAAATGGATACCTTGGAAACGGGTAAACTCATTACCGGATTCTCGATTTTATCATTTTTGAATTGGTTTATGTTTGTTATAGTATAAATAGGTGGTTAGAAATCCTTTTTTTTTGCAATCCAACCGCTCTTTTGATTTTGGAAAACAAAATATCTTTATCAATATACTGCTTCTTCTACACATTAATCTCCAACCCATAATAGGGACAAACTCATAGTTAGGACTCATTAAAAAAATCGCTAATCGACTCACGGAAAACCCCATCCCCGCATTAGGAACTAATATCTTTTTAACGTTTAATTAGATCGGGGAATTATTCAAATTCAATTCAGAAGAGAAGCTCGTTCCTTTTTATTTCCCGAGAATTGGAACCATAAGGCTCTATCCATTTATTCACTCGACCCAACTTTGAATTCCATTTTTTGTTCTGCGCCAACAATTCAAACCCTATTTTGAAGCCATTGAATCAGAATAAAGTATTCTCGAAATTTTCCATTGATACGACATGCTGGTTTTTCCATTCATTCCTTTCAGGATCAGTCGTGGTCTTACAAACTCTCCCGATGACGAATCCTTTGTTTCATATAAATGTGTAAAAGATGCTAGCCGCACTTAAAAGCCGAGTACTCTACCGTTGAGTTAGCAACCCGAATAATTCGAATGGGTGGATACAATCGGAATAAAAAAGAAATAAAAGAAAAGAAATGAAATTGCACAACGGAATCAAAATATTAAATTAGCAAGAAATCGACTAACAAAATTTAGAATCGATTGGGAACATAAAAAAAAAAGACTTCTTGTATAACAGCGAATCCAGCGAACCCATTACTTTAATTTTGAATGAAGTAAAGAAAAAAACCAAACCTCTGTTACGGAGATAAATAGGTACGGAGATAAATGGATCTGTTTATCCTTATCCACGATCAAATTATAGTTGTTCGATACGCTGTTGTCAATATGACGGTGAATGTTGAATATTAATGTTAAGAAAAGAATCTAAAAAAATAAAAAATAAAATGGCGAAAACAAAAAGAATGAATTTATTAAATTTATTAATTTAATTAAAATAAAAAAAAAAATTATAACATGAAATAAATAAATAATATAGAAAAGAAATAATTTAGAAATGCTTTTGAAAAAAAAAAATCGAAAAGAAAAAGAAAGAACTTTCGTTAGATTTGCACTACATATTTACTATACATAAATACAAATGGATACATAGCTATAGCTGAAAGAATAAAAAAAAAAAGAAATCTTGGGTTGACATTGATTCAATCAATCAATATAAGTAAAATAAACAAGTGGAATCCCTTGTTTTGTGATTTGTTAATAGATTTACAACGACAAACTATAAAACGCCCGGTTTCGATTGCGAGTAATGTAAATTTTGATTTCTCGACCCAATTAGTTCGTTGTATTCATTTGATCTTTTTTATATGCATCTTATATCAAAAAAATTCTAGCAATAAAATTGATTTTTGTTCTTCTGCTTATTTTTTTTGTCCTTAGACTTCCAGAACATGATACTTTATGGGAGCAATATTAAATAAGAATAAAAAATAGGTATGAATAGAACAAAAAAGGGGGGGAGTAGTAAAGAAAAAGTTATACAAAACAATATAGGAGTCATCCACACCCTCTTTTTTTATTCTATATCCTCGATGCAATTTCGTTTAATTAAGATGAAGTTCCTTAAAAATCCCAGCCTTCTTTGAAATATCATGAACCGTTCCTGTAGGTTGAGCGCCCTTGTCAAGGAAATCTAAAATAGCAGGAATATTTAAATGGGTTTTATTATTTATCGGATCATAAAAACCCACTTTCCGAAGATCTCTTCCCTCTCTTCGGGATCGAGCATCGATTGCAACGATTCGATAAACAGCTCATTGGGATAGATGTAGATGAACAATACCCCCCCTAGAAACGTATAAGAAGTTTTCTCCTCGTACGGCTCGAGAAAAAATGATTAGAAATTGTGTGATTTAAGTCCTTCTTTTTCGAAAAAAAAAAGCATTCATACTCTCATAACTCAAGTTGGATAACTTTTAAATAGCCCAAAAGAAAATCTTTAGGGATTTCTTTTTTTGAGTGGTCTCTAACCCCTTGTTTGTCTCGTTTCGAATCGATTTTTTGATTCTTAATTCCCATTCTGATCTAATTGTTGAGACAATTGAAAACGGTATTTCCTTGTTCCAGGATCCTTTTTATCTTTGCCTTGAATCATTGGGTTTAGACATTACTTCGGTGATCTTTCGTTTTCAAAAATGGCGGCAACACACCCCTTTTTGCGATTTTTTTCTATCAAAGAATCATACGAACAATTGATTCCTGCATGATACACTTTTCATCGAAAGAGTTTTACCAATTCCAACAAATTGTCGTTTTGGATTTCAAAATTGCTCGAATCGGATTCTTTCAATTTATATATCGAAAATATACTTACGAAGTTTGTTACAACTTATTGATTGGTATTAACCCTAGATCCTTGCCCCTGCGAAATGCATAAATACTTTCTACTCAAGCTCCATCATGTCCTATTTACACTACACCCCAACAAAAAACGAGAATTCTAGTAGAACAGAACAAAGCATGTCGAGCCAAGAGCCCATTCATTTCTAGATAATCTACAATCTAAAATGGCGGATGAAAAAAAAAAATCCACAGCGGATCGTGTCCTTCAAGTCGCACGTTGCTTTCTACCACATCGTTTCAAACGAAGTTTTACCATAACATTTTTCTAGTTTTGAACCGGTATGTAATTGATTCGATTATGGAATCATGAATAGTCATTGCTTCGGTCAATACCCAGTCCTTTTTCCTTCGATATGAAAGGAATAGTTAGTTAATTTATGAGGAAGAAGCCTCAGTAAGAATTTCATTTCAACCTCTATTTTAATTTTATTGTTTATTGCATGAATGGAATATTTCTTTTTATTTCTAAATAAAACAAAAAAGAACACGAATAAAAATAAAAAGAAAATAAAGTAAAAAGTAAATAAGAGGATGAAGATATATGAATGGACCCCGTCTCAATTATTAATTATGATTAAATACATTTCAAATTATTAATTAGAGCCAAACATCAAATACCTCCAGCTCAAAGAAAATTCATCCATATGAAACTCGATTGATTATGAGATCTTACATCGCTCACTAACTCGTATGGACCCCACTCCAAATTCATTCTGGGGGATGATTAATCATAAATAAAAACAGGATCCTATTTGATACGGGATGCTAGACTCTTTTGTATAGATAAAAAGCCAAAAGGGTCCAGATTACGTCATTCTTTACTATAATTGTTCTTTTACCCTAAACCGGTCTTAGAAACTTAATTCCATTGATTGAATTCAAACAGTACCACGAATACCCTCTTGTTTAGATTTCAAGAAATGAAATAAAAAATTGGGGCTGTCTTATTAAAAACAATATAAGAAAGATAGAGTTAAAAACAATATAAGAAAGATAGAGGTTTTCGCATTTCGATTTAGAATGTATCCTTGCAAATTCACGGAGGTAGGGTATGTAAGGATTTTTTAAGCCACTCACTTACATATCAAAGTGAAAGGGAGGGGGAGGGCCCATCCGACTTTTTTTGAATTCAAACTCTTGTGATCTATGTTGCCATCTTACTTGGATCACAAATGGATTCCGTTTTATTTTCGTATTATTTGAACTCGATTCAATTTATGAAAAAACATCTTATTCAGAGAAGAGTTTTGAAACTTCGAAACAAGAAGTCAATTTTATCAAAAATTAGACTCTTAAAAAAATTATACTCTGAAAGAGAGGTTGCTCAAAAAAGTAATTTTGAGTCTGATATTCGGATATATATAAGAGGTCGCTCTGGGACGGAAGGATTCGAACCTCCGAATAGCGGGACCAAAACCCGTTGCCTTACCGCTTGGCCACGCCCCATTTGAATTTCTTTTCTATTCGATACTAATAAACACTAATATTGGTTGTTCGTCAATTCCAGGCCAAATCTCTATGGAATAAATTAGATTCTTTTTTTTAAGATTTTGACACAAGTAGATGCAGAATTAAACTCCATTTATTGATCATTACATAGAATTCAATTAAGATATTGTATGAAAGTATAATTTCTTCTATTCTCTTGTGAGAATTGAAGGGTTTTTGTTTTGATTGGTTCGGTTCAAAGAAGTATTTTTTTTTGTCTACCTTACTTTCTTTTCGTCATTTTTAGCTTATATCAATAACATATTTTTAACTCAATCAAAATACAATTATCTCCAAGAACAAAATGTTTGTTATGCTTAATACCTTTAGTTTGATCTATATCTTTCTTAATTCTGCCCTTTATTCGAGTAGTTTTTTATTCGGCAAATTACCCGAGGCGTACGCTTTTTTGAATCCAATTGTAGATGTTATGCCAGTAATACCTCTTCTCTTTTTTCTCTTAGCCTTTGTTTGGCAAGCTGCTGTAAGTTTTCGATAAGATCGTTAATAGTGTCCGAGAAAAATTCATGATTTATTCAAGCTCGAGAAAAAAAAAAAAAATTCTAACAATTGATAAGACCAGATGAGTCTTCCAATTTGAATGAACCCTCAAGTAAAACAGTAAAATTCTTGGGCAGACACGATAAATTTTGATTTCCCCATTTCATGATTCTGACCCTTTTTTTTTTTTTTCACTGAAAGACCCTATTTGAGTCCGCCACAATATCGAAGTCGAGTTGTGTTAATTTCGAAAAATAAAAACTCTTTTGTATTTCTATCAATTTGAAAAACCGTTTCATTTCTTGGTGTCAAAACAGGATATGTAGTATAAAAATAGAGAATCTATTCTCTTTTTCCCCCCCAAAAAAATTTTGGAGATTGTGTAATGCTTACTCTCAAACTCTTTGTTTACACCGTAGTTATATTCTTTGTTTCTCTCTTCATCTTCGGGTTCCTATCTAATGATCCAGGGCGTAATCCTGGACGTGAAGACTAAAAAATAAGAAATTTTTCTTTATTTTATTCTTAGAAATGTTTTTAGGATTTGATTTTATCTATTCTACATCTTTAACTAGTCAAATAAAAAAAAGCAAAAGGGTTCGCTAAATTCGAATTTGAAAGATACCCAGTCAGCGACGGAAACGGAAAGAGAGGGATTCGAACCCTCGGTACGAATAGCTCGTACAACGGATTAGCAATCCGACGCTTTAATCCACTCAGCCATCTCTCCTAATTGAAAAAAAAAAAAAATAAAATAATAATTACTATGTTACATTACACAAAAGATAATGCTTGAAAAAATGAAAAAAAAAAAGGCCCTTCTTTACTTTAACTTTATTATATAGCTTATTATATAGCTTATATATTTTTTTATTGTATTTTGTATTGTATTATACAGATGGATACAACTTTTATCAGCAATTCCATTTTTTATTTCTATTTTCTATAAAATTAAAAATTAAAATAAAGAATGGCCTCGAAAGAGATATCTCGAATCAAAATAGAAAAAAAGAAAGAATATCTCTTTACAAAATTACAAAAGGCCGTTTTTTTTTATTTTCACGGCCTGGTCTGGTCAGTACCCAGCCGGGCCTTTTTTTGTTCCAATGAACCATACCGCCAAATCATAGAAAATTGATTTAGGTGGAATCAAAGTGTCATTTCTTATTCTTTATTATTCTTTTGTTTATTCTTCTTTTTTTTTTTATTTAATTTACTTTTACTGGATACTCGAAAAAAGGGAAAAACGGAACGATGTATTTTTTTTTTGCACAATGCATTTTATGTTATGGCTAAAATTGTTTTGTCGAGCCGTATCTGTCAAAACTCCTTCAAGAACAAAATTTGTTATTTTATTTAGTTATTCGATTTCGTTTTTTATTTTTAAACAAAATAAGTCCTCTTTTCCTAATTTCATTAGGACTCCTAACAAACACGTCAATACTCTAAGCTCTAATTTGCATTTCATGATTTTTTTTATTTCTGTCCTATATCGATTACGTCCGATTCCCTTGTTCGACAAAAGTCCCATTTCGATACAATAATCGTATTGTAGCGGGTATAGTTTAGTGGTAAAAGTGCGACTCGTTCTATTAATCCTCTTAATAGTTAAGGGGTTCTTCAGTTTCATTCATATTCTGATCAAAAACTTTATTTCTTAAAAGGATTTCATTTGAATCCTTTACCTCTAAATGAAAGATTCGAGGAAGAATATCCATTCTCGTGATTTGTATCCAAGGGTCAATTAGAAATTTCAAATTTGGATTATGAAATTACGAAACATAACTTTTGTGAATTTGGAATC